ATGAATTGGCTTGTTCGAAAAAAGCCTTGTTCTTTGGAAGATCTATCTCGTGTCTGGTACTGCATGGTTCCACTCTGCAAGAACTCCGAATCATTCTCTTGAAGCTCATCCTCTTTATGATAAATGATCCATTTGCCCCGAAATGACCCAGTCCAATAGGGAAATCCCAATTCCGTGGGCCTTTCGATACAATCAAATAGATTGCCACAAGGGCGCCATATTCTAGGAGCCCAAACTATGTGATTGAAGAAATCCTCCTCTATCTGTTGCGGATCAAGGGCCCCTTCCCCTTCTTCAAACTCCGATTCGTATTTTTCATATAGAAATCTCTGATCAACGATAGAACAAGATCCATTTTGCATCATATCTAACTGATTCCTTGGTTCGGACCGAAGAAGTAATGTCACTCGATTATTATCAAACTGACTGCAATATTTTTCTGTCCGTGAGGATCCCGCCAGAGCGCCTTCTACTTCTAATAGTAATAATAGTAATAGGCCATGAACTAGATCAGAATCATTCTCAACGAATCCATAAGAAGTGATCCAATCTTTTTCATCGTGTCTGGATGAAGACCAAAGATCTTGAGCGACCGATCCGGCAGAACAACTCAAAAGATAAAGAAGTATCGTGAATTTCTTCATGCTCGTTCCAAGTTCGAAGTACCATTTGTACAAATAAGAATCCCCTCCCTTACATGATTTCTTCTTCATATAGATAGATATAGGATCTATGGGGCAATTACTTAGAAGTACATTTTGTGTAACAGCCCTTCCTATCTGATAGAAAAGGATCCCATGATCCTGAACCGATCTTATCTGGGATCGAAAATCCCAAGTTTTTCTATGAAGAGCTGATCTAATTGTATTAGTTTCTATAATGGATTTCTTCTGTGTAATACTAATCGATAGGGCCTCATTGATAAGTGCTACAAGATCTCGCGCATTGGAACCCATGGTTATGGACCCGAATCCGTTAGTATGGAACATCTTCTTTTCCAAGTGAAATCCCCTAGTATATGAAAGAATGAAAAAGTGCTTTCGTTGTTGTGGAAGAAGAAGCCTTCGTATCTTAATGCATGTATTGAATTTATTCGGAGCTATTAGAGCGGGATCCACTTTTTGGGGAATATGAGTCGAAGCAATAACAAGAATCTTTCCAGTGGAACATCTTTCACAATCCCTGGAGAGATAGTTCTCTAATAGACCGAGGGATAAGTAATTCGACTCATTCACATGCAGATCATGAATGTTTGGAATCCATATTATGCAAGGAGACATTGCTTTTGCTAATTCGAATTGAAGGGTGATATCAAATCGGTCTATTTTCGGCGTCATATACATAGTTAGCAGCTCCGTATCAATATCAAGGTCATCATCACTATCATCAATATCGTCACTATCATCAATATCGATATCGTCACTATCATCAATATCGATATCATCAATAAGATAACCTTTAGGCTTGTCATCCAGGAACTTGTTCGGAAATACCGTAATGAAAGGAACATAGGAGTTTGTCGCTAGGTATTTGACCAAACAGGATCGTCCAGTTCCTATAGAACCTATCACTAAAATACCTCTAGAAGGGGATAGGGCTAAGCGGAGCGAAAAGGGTTTTCCATGAGGAGATGGGGAATGAAAACTATTAGCCCCACACGAGGTTTGTGAATAAGTGATTGTCTGATAATGAGCAAGGAATATCCGTCTTTCTGCTAAACAGGATCTATTGAACTCATAATTCATTAGATCCTTTTGATGAATGTCAACTAAGTATCGTAAGGAAATTGATCCCGGTTGTTCAATCATTTGATAACCAGAGTCATTCTTTGATAAATGATCACTATGAGTCAGACTCAATAGAATTTGATCAATCCTTTTTTCTGTCGTTAAGGTGGAGAACTGAACCAAGAATTCTCTTTCTTCATCATCAATCGAATCACTGTTCGCGACCCAGAATTCTATTTTCTCATCAATCCAATCACCGTTCACGTTTTTTCTTTTTCTTATCAATGAATAGATCTCTTTACTTGTACGACTTAGATGTCTCGTATTTCTCGAAAAAATGATTCGATTGATGGGATTTGGTATGATACTTACAAGATCGATGAGATTGATCTTCCAATATTTCTTCTTAGAACGTATTGATTTGACCCCATAAGCGGGACCACCACCCAATAGCATGTTGCCACCAGAAGCAGAACCCCGTATTTCTTCCAGAGAATCTCCTAATTGTTCCAGAACAACTAGAAAGAGATTCTTTAACCAGAAAGGATTCAGTTCAGATGTAGGATACCTATCCAGAAGTTTTCGAAATTCCATCATGTATGATGGAATCATCAAAGATTTGATCTTTTCTAACTCTGTCTGTAACTCACTAGAGGCTCGGGAAACAAAGAGAAGATGTATACGAACGAGATATCCAGCAACAAGAAGAAGGAAAAAGATGGAATAGAGGAACTCCCGAGCATTTGTTGATCTCAGATGTGCCCATATCAATG